AGATACACGATTTAAATAATGGAAGATCCAATATTTTAAAATTGTATCTAAAATGACTGGAAAAGTGGAAACAAGACCAGATATAATTTGATCGTTATGAGCAAATCCAAAATCTTTGTAGATAGAGCCAAGCATTAGTTCCCAACCATGGGGCGAATGGAATCCAATACACAAATCCGTTAATAAAAGAATACAAAAAGCTTTTATCGTGTCGCTTACGTTATATAAGAATTCCTGAACCCAAGAGTTAAGAATAACAAGTTCTTCATTACCCAGAATTGAATAACCGCTTAGAATAATGAAACAGATTATATTTGTCGAGAAGTGTAAAATCATATGGATACGATCTTCATTGTGCATCTTGATCAATTGGATTGTTTCTTTGTGTATTCCTATACTAAGCTTTTGTAGATGTGGCTCCGGATATTCCTTTATCATTTCGTTCAATAGGAAGAGTTCCTCGAATTCTATGAATTGTTCTAGAATACTATTTTCTTGAATGATATTCAAGAAAGTTTCGGATTGCCTAGTATTCCACCAATTAGTAACCCAAGATTCTAGACTTTTATGAAATAAAAGAGAGATACACCCAGGCAAAAATACTATAGATGCAAGATATAGAAGGGGAATGAATGCTTTCTTTTTTTTCATTTTTTTTTTCATCTGTGAATTCTTAATGAACCCACCTCGTTTGTAAACTCTATGCGATCCAATATTTCTATCAAGCAATGAGTTCTATTACAAGGTATCTTTCCTATGAATCTATTCACTGTTTTTTATTTGTGATGTATTGGTTATGGTTAGTCCTTGAATCTATAAAGAATATCCAAATAGACTAAGAGTCCGCCTCAAATTCGAATGAAGAAATAATAAAAAATATTATTTTGTTTACTGATATCTCAATTGAGAAAATTCGCAGCAATTGTATTGTGTCCTTTCGATGAATGTCCCAAAGAGGCCCTTTCAAGTAATGCCGTATTTCGAGATGAGCTAACTCCCTTATTTATCAAAATATCAAATGTTTCAAAAAATTGGACCTAATCCCGAAATAGAATATTTTGATATAGGAGATGCCTCTATTATTTTTTTATTTTTTACCTCCTGATGAGAAATAATTTTCAGTTCATTTCAAAATACTTCAATCGGTACACGCAAGAAATAGGCTAATTCCGCAGCTTTTTGTTCCATTTCTCGTGGAGTCAAATTCTCATCAGTACGAGTCAAGGGAATAGCTCCCTGGCCTCGGATGTCCATATAAAGGACACGCCGGGCATAAATACCCTCTTTAACTTCTATTCTGATGGACTGAACATCTTTCATAAGGAATCGAAGGAAGATGCGACGATTTTTTCCAGGAAATCCCCAACGAAAAATACACACAATTCCTTCCTTTCTATCGAATCGATCATAACCACTACCTACATTCCAGGAGATTGTGCACCACAAATAGGAACTAATAAAGAGACCTGCGATGCCATAGAAAGACATGACGAGCCCTTGTGGAAAAAAAATGATTTGCTGAGACGGAAATAAAGATATCAAATTCCTACCAAGATAACTGGACGTCCCAACCAACAAGAATCCTAATGAACCTAAAAAAAGGATAAGGGCCCAGCAGAAATTACTTGTTTTTCGAGACCCCGTTATAAGTTCTATCCATATATGTTCTGATCGCCAACTCATACTAGATCCGGTTGCATTTTATTGAAATTGAGAGAATAACCCCCAAAAAATTTGACTTTACTCTTTTTCCGAAGTAACTCTCATCAACTAGCACTATTCTGATGGGAACTTTTGGGCATATCATCGAATTGGCTAGATGTAAAATACTAGTATCCCCTTTATATGATCTCCTAGAGATAGTGACATGCATTTCATTGACTTTCCATTTCAGAGATCTGCGGATTCTGATCTATTTTTAAATAGCTCTAATTATTTTTATTTTAAACATATAACATATTTCCACATGCATAAGAGCTCTTTCATTTACATTTAATTCATGTTCGGAAGAAGGCACATCTTATACGATATTATACTAAATGGATATCCATTTTATGATCCATGTCTAATCTAAGTCTTGAAAAAAATGGCTGCGATTGGGTCGCATCGGGTTTAAAAAATCTTGTTTCTTTGAACATGAAGAGATAAAGAAGCCATTGCAATTGCCGGAAATACTAGGCCCACTAACGGCACAAAAATAGATGGTAAGTTGAGAGTTGTCATAGAATGGGTACCTCGGTTTAATATTTGTACCTGTTATTCTTAATATTATATATTTTGAAATCTATTTTTAAATTCGTTATTAATTTTAAGTCGTATATAATTATACTATAAATGAGTATATAATAAGTGCAAGGAATGTAGAACTAAACAAATGTACTTATTAATTTAATTTTTCTACATGGAATATATGTCTGATAAACTAACAGCTTGTTCGCCACAAAAAAATAATTGACTTTAAAGGTCTACTTGATTCCATTTTTATTCGAAGGAAAGAAAG